AACGCCACCCGTTGAAACTACCGTAGCGGAGCGGAGGCAAATCTGTCTATTCCGTACGGAAGACCAATCGGAACAGAAGGCAATGAATATTGTCTTAGTTATATCGGGTTCTTCCTGAGTTTCCGCATTAGATTAGTAACGAATTGGAGGCGCTTTTAAGCCCTAGCGCTATCGGAACTATCTATTGATAGGGTGAAGTACTAGGTTTATCAGACAGTCCTGGGCGTTGCTCCCTCAGTTCCAGGGGGAACATCCACCTCCTTCTCTGCTACACTCCCATTCATCCCATAGGGGGAGATCACTATTGCAGGGTCAAAATAACACCAATCCCTCTCTAATCATTACGCCTTTCTATCGTCAAAAGTGGGAGCAAGATTCATTGCACTCACTATTCTCTCTGCACATACAGATCTACTACGATCGATAAATCCTCAGCAACTGCACCCACATACTCCTATAGAAAGATCCTTGCCACGAAGCTTTTAAGTAAACCTTTTTTTCTTATTATTGAAAACTTCTACAGCTGAGGGCCGGGGGTTCCAGATGGGACCTGTCGAAGAGATGGAGGTTCTGAAAGAATTGAACTGCTGGGTTGGGCTTGTGAAGAGGCGGATGAAATAGAATATTGGTTTTATAAGCCAATTATTCAAGGCGGAACATAGCGGGTAAGCGGGATCGAAGGTAAATCCGCTTATTCTGGGCAAAGTTCTCCCGCCCGATGCGAGGGGCAGCCGGAACATCAGAACGCGAGTGGGATGGCTCAAAGGCAGTCTCGCTATAGTAGGCGGTTCCACCCACCTGTCATCCCTTCGGCATCTCCATCTCCGCGTAAAAGAGAGTTTAGGGGATCTGTCTTCTATTTGATTGCCCGGGGCAATCTACTGAATTGAGCGTTTCACCCCATGCCAGAAATCGGCCAGAACATGACTCCACTACACCTAACAAGTCTTCGGCCCCCGGGTACTGAAGTGGAATGTAGTGTAGGCAGCTGCCCTAAGCTAAGATAAGCATTCTACACCTATAAAGTTTGCAGGTGCTTGTAGTGCTTCAAACCGAAGAATTTCTTTATTGGTCTTCCCTTATGACTCATTGCATTCAACATAATATGTTGATGATAGAAGGTGGAGTTTCCATTTGACCACCTTTATTACTTCGCACTACAACCGTGGGTCTACACCCACTATCACAAGCAATCGTGGACACGCTCCTCATGGGCACACTCCTATTGACACAAAAGATAGAAGTGAAACTCCCACTATCACCGAGAAAAAGTGAAACATCTGTCATCAATTGGAACGGTACTCCCACTTTATGAGAGAATACTAAAGCTCTACCATCTCCTGAACCAAAACCTAACTTAGAAACAGATCCTCAATAAAGGTAAACCAATCTGAGCACCAAGACTGATAAAGAGAAAATACTCCGAAAAAAGGTATTCAAAGGAATTCTTGGCGCAAGAACTGGATCTTTTTTTTTCAGTACTGGGAGAGGCACGAGCTAATCCATCTTCTTTTACTGGATGGAGGGAAGGCTGGTGGGGACTAGAATCGGTAAGAGGTAAAACTAGAGTAGAGGTATGACTAGAAGTAGGAACGACTTCCCCCTGTTGAAAAGAGGTTACCAGTTGAGAGAGTAGCTGGTGTTGCTTACTCCGCAGGATATGATAACGAGATAGTAGCTGTTCTTGCTTGCTCCTAAAGGACGAATAAGCTTGACTTGCTTTCTTGCTTGGATTGCTACCAAAGCTTCCCCATATTATAGGGATGATTACCACAGACATTTGATATTGTCTTCACTTCATTCTTTGACTGCTGGAGGCTTGAGGCAGAGCTTTCTCTTTCCCTAGCTCCAGAACTAGAACGCTGTAAACTCAGACTGTCACTCTCACTGGCACTGGCTGGGACTTGCCCGTTCCTTTTTTCCGTTGCTTCTCGCGGAGAATGGGCACAAAAAGATTAGGTTCCGTGGTTCGAACAATTTACCTGGATTCCTTTTCCTATGCTCATTAGTGTGAGCCCTGGCCAATACTCAATCCTCTAACGAGTCAGGTTCTAATCTAAAGGCGAAAAGGCGGTTTTTCCCGATCTTGCTGGGGAAGAGGTTGGGGAGCCCCAGAGTCTTCCTCCAACTCAGCTTTCAAGGAAGAAAATGGTCCCCCCCAAACCCCCACTAACAAACTAACCTTCGGAATCCTATGTTCAACTCAACAATCGAAATTACAACAACTCAATTTCAACAAAAAAGCATCAAATAAAAATAGCGTAGATAATAAAAGAAAGTTTTGGGTGGTGCATTGGCCCTGGTCAGGAGCAGAAGCAGGATTCAGGATGGTATGCCCAAAACCAAAAAGGCTTATTTCCAGCAGACGCAGGTACTATGTTGCCGGAGCCGACGGACCCTTCGGCCGGATCCTGATGCTTCCAATGTGAACTCCGAAATGGGATATGGATTGTCAGAGTAACTACCCATAGGCCTTATCTTATATCTCTTACTAAGTGTGGCCTTCCAAGATGCATTCCTTCGTTTCATCGCGCCCTCATTAGAAGGAGAGATGAGAAAGCGGATAAACTCGTAAGATTTTCTTTTCTCTGTCTGTGTTTTCGTTGTCGAAACTAATACTAATATAAGTAAAGAAGAAAAAGAAAATTCTCAGTTTCGATTACACAAGAGCTTAACGCTTCTTTCGACTCTCTTCTTGAAGAGTTGAGAACGAAGGTTGTGTCACTTATCAGTAGATATGTACCTTCATTCCAGTCAGTTCCTCTATCGACTGGTTTGAAATGGTTTCCGATTTGGACTGCTTCATCAGTCCCCTATCGTTATGTGCCGGGTGAGAAATCACCGTTCCATAGGATGATCTGGGACTGATTCTCGGTCGCCTTATGGGATAAGGCAAGGCCTCGCTTTTGGTCTGATGAGGAGGCTTCGTTTATCCGAACGTGGCCCTTTTTCTACTGATATGTTAGAATGATCCTTGCAATACATTGTTCCAGTATTTAGCTATTTCTTTCCTTCCAGAGAGATTGACCCTCTTTCTGAGGAAGAAGCTTCTTACCCGTATTCAGTAAATCAATTAGTACATAATACTGAATCTAGGTTCGCTTCATCAGCGGCCTTTCGTACTGGTCTGCTGACTTATAGTTAGTTGTTTTGTATGTCAGCATTCCGTATGAGACCTCCAGATGACTATCTACTGACAATGTATTCGACTGGTCGCCTGGGTTTTAAGGAAGAAGGTGCTGGGAAGGTGCGAGTATTCGCTATTCCTAACGCCAACAATGAAAGCGGGCACTACTTCGTCCCGCGCATGATTTGTGTATGTCGATCTTAAGGAAAATCCCACAAGATGGAACTTTCGATCAACCTGCACCTCGGCGCTGGTGGAAGGGTTGCATTCAGGTAAGATCTTATGATTTTTCTTCTGCAACTGACCGCTTTCCTCTTATCTTAAGTTCCAGAGGACAGTGATCGAGTATTTGTTTAACAAGGTAGTCGCCCACGCTTGGGTTGAGTCCGGATTACAAGTCAAATAGATTTCGGGCTCCTAACTCAGCAGAAGGCAACTTTAAGTTTATCTGTTTTACAACGGGTCAACCCTTGGGCTTCCTATCATCCTGGCCGTTATTCTCATTGTGTCACCACATTCTTGTGTGGCTCAGTGCGGATGCGGTCTACCCTGGCAGGAGATTTGTCAAATACTAGCTTCTCGTTGATGGTTTTATCGTCGGGGATGCGCGAGTAGCTGACGAGTATATCAATCGGTTCATCACTGGCTAGGGCTTTCTATTTCATTACCTAAATCCCGTCTGTCTGATACAGGTTATTTCGAGTTCGCGAATCAATTTCGCGAGAGCGATAGTGAGAATGATTGATGCGACGAAGACTGAGATTGTAACTAAACCGACTCAAAGAACGAATACCTATGACTGAACTGGTCACTTGACTGCTACTGCTAAACCGAGGATGTTGACTGTGTTGAAAGACTAGGTCGTCGCCCATACTTATTTTATTGGTTTTAACACTACTCTGCTATCAGAATAGGGGGATTGGTATTAAACCGAAACCCTAACCTGGACTGCTAACGGCTTCTTATCTTGTTAGAGGAAGCGATAGCTAGCTCGACCGGCAGGGAGAGGAAGAGATGGTTCAAAGTCTTCTTTATGTTACACGTAGCAACTCTTCTTGTTCAATCCTGACATCCGCTCTCAGGAAGGACGAGAGAGTGACTAAGCCAAAGCGCGGGACTGCATTGTATTGTATGCTAATCTAAAGTCTTCGGTACAACTCTTCTTTCCTCCGTTCACCCCTCTCCTAACGAAGGCAAGGCAAGTGCCACTCCTAGCGCTAAGCATAGAAAGCTCTCACGCGCGCAATAGACTCTATCAGAGACGGAATCTGTTACCGTTCCCTAACCCAAAGAGGTTAATCGATGCAACTGCACTGTGTCTTGTGTTTCCTTGAAAGACTAGCTCTTCCTTACTCGTTGTTTAGCTGGAAGAAGCTGTCCGCTCGTGCTTCTTTCGAGTGAGATGTCCATCCCAGGCAACCATCTCTTCTTTGGCATTCCCGTATCCGTCCAACCTTGATCTGCTACCTCTCCACTTTCAATCTTATTTTCAAATTGTCCTTCGTTTGGTACATGTGGACTAGTAACTGACACAGGAGCATCTCCATCTCGATCAAAGTTTCATGTCTCGCTCGATAGCAACAGCCAAACCCTTCTCTTTGTCAGCTCGATCTGCTCTTTTTCTTGTAGAGGAATGTGGAACAAGGATTCTCACAAGTATAGAACGGAATGCCTCTTGCTTGGTCTCTTCCTTGCCACTCTCATTTCAATCCGCTACTTCCATGATCAATGTGGCAGGGTAAGTTTCCTTGCTCGGTATCAGGCTTTGCTCACTCACAAGGGCTGGAGGGCGGGATAAGAATGGTATTGTCAGACCCAGTTCCATGTGGCAAGGTATCGTTTCTCACTTTAGCTAGAAACAAGTAGTTGGATG